CTCGAAGGAAACCGGATCCGAATCAATTGCACTCTGATCCAGCATCGAAGCCCTTGGCGGACTGTTCTCACAACAAAAGACTTCTGAGAAGACCAAGCGTATTGATCGTATCACATCGAAGAGACTACTGCGCTCCACCCGGACTGAGCCACCTCTGATTCTATATGATTGAGAATAGCAAAGTGAGGCCTCGCTGCAGTTTCCCAACGAATACGCATTCGACCCCCATTAGCCTACCCAGTCAAAACAGGATCTTTGGGATGTAGTTCCAGACGGTTACCATAACGATTTGCGCCCGGACGAACTTAGCCCAACTCTATTCTACCCTCAAAGACCTAAAGCTTCGCCGCTTTCCTTCCTCTCTTGCCGGCTCAAGTTCTGGCTTCACCACCTTATTCCGGCTTCACCTTCTGCCGGTCCAGCTCCGGCTTCATGCTGCTTTGGAAGCTAATTACCTGAAGATAGTTAGCTCATTTCCTTTAGATAGTCCGTCCGCACCCTCTCTTTGATTGTTAGAGTAAGCCTAGTTTCTCTCATCTGAGTCGCTCGCTTCGCTTCGGAGGGAGGGAAAACACCTGGCTTAAACCCGACCTTTAGGGAGGCCTATATGAATGAGGCTAAATGCAGGAGCTTACTCTCTCTCTTTCTTTATGGTTTAGAGAGTGCGCGCATACTCTATCTTTTTAGACTGCTTTTGCGCATTTCCTATTGTGAGTAGTGATTCATTTCCTGCAATATAGTTTGCTCCTTACCTTGTTAGAGTTGGAGCTGCGAGCTCGGCCTAAGTCTGTAAGCTCTCCAGAACTAAGTGCGTTCTCTCTCCCCCTAAGGGTCGTTTCGCTCTATCGACCTAAGAGAAATCAAGATCTAAGGCGAGTTCAGTTCCTCCAAAACCATAGCGAGTAGTTCAGTTCGTTCCTCTCTCCCCCTAAGGGTCGCTTCTCGCTCTATCGACCTAAGAAGTTAGTGCTTTAGAGAGAGTTATGATAAAACTTCTCATCTCAAGACCTATAAGTATAAGCATAGTTCTCCATTCTCCATTAGTTAGTCGCGTCGTTTTATCTTCGCTCTCAAGAGCTTTCTGTCCGGCTTCGCCCCTTCCCTTGCTTACCACTGCTCAACTAGGGAAGCGTCCCCGGCATGGGTTACATACAGATCCAGTCGATTATATAAGATATAAGCTTTGTTGATCCCCTGCATCAGTTCCTGGTCACGCTACGACGAAAGAGTGATTGTGGGGTCAGTCCTTTAGCGCTGAAAAGCTGTACCGGCCCTTCTCCCTGGCTTTTAAGATTTTGAAGTCATCGTGGATGGCACGAGTTGAGGAGTAGAGTAGGGTAGACGTTGAAGGCTCTCTTTCGTATCGGAAGTAGTAGCCTTGCAACGCTTGGTTGTTTGGAGTGAGACGTTAGTACCTTCTTTAGCTGCTCCTCTCTTTTTCGGATGGATATGACATTCTGTGTTTCCCTCTTTAGCCGAGCATGGATCTATGAATCGTAAGCTAACCACCGAGTGCCTGGGCTAAGGCCTTTAAGCAAAAGGGTTAGCGCTCCAAGGTTGGGTTGCCCTGTTGTCCAATTGGTACACCTTTCCTTACCCACCTGCCCTCTCCCTTGTTTGGCCCGTCGAGTTACTACGACCAGCACACTACAAATGAAGCTAAAGCTTTGATCGCAAGAGAGAAAGCAAAAACGATCCAAGACATCCAGGCAAGGGCGAAGTCACTATGGAAGGGGGATCATAAGAAGCTGAGCCATATCTTTTGGGCGCAACAACCAAAGGCAGGGGTTTTTACGAAGAGAAAGAAGATTCTGATGAAGAATAAGAAGTAAAAGGCTGGTTCCTAAGCTGCCCATAAATGGTTTTTGGTGGAGCATGCCCATTTCAGGAAGTTTCTCTCTGGGGTATGCCCTTGCACCCTTTTTCCCACTTCCATAGCAGCTAGGAAGGATAAATCCGTTCCCCTAGTAAAATAGTAAATCTCATTCCAATAAGTCCGCCGAGAAGGTAAGTGGCCCATATTTGATTTGCTCGCTGGTAAGCAGCCACCAGTATCAACAGGCAATGGAGACTTCACTACAGGAATAAGGGGGCGGACCAGGGACTAGAGCTCTTAAGGTTTCCTATTGCTGTTCCGCTCTTGGTTCGCCCCACGGGAGTTCGTTTTTGGATTTGAATAAGCGTGATCTCTTAAGTGTGCTCTTAGCTCTTGAAGTGAGTTTGGCCTGCCTTTCATTCCTTCCTTTAGTCAGGAATGGTCCCCGGGTTTGCCTATCCTGGTAGCATACTATCTTACCAGACTCTCTTTTTAAAAGAGTCTGTTTCATACGGAAAATGGTATGTTTTATATAGTATGCTAAGCTACCACGTCTTTAATTCCTTCTTAAGGTGAGGACACCCCCCGGTTATCGGGATCGGGCATTCATTCCTGGGTAACGATGAAAAGATGAAACCCTGGGCCGGTGACTCTTAGTTCGATAAGGGAGGAATCAAAACCTTCCCTGGAGACTGGTCCCGTCTAAGGCATCTTACTTATAGTAAGTAGAAGGGGACATCTTATTGCACAACCGATTCTATTACCAAATCCGTTGGTTTACCGGATAAAAACCTGCGCACTAAGAGTAGCCACCTATCTGAGTACATAACTGATTGTTAACCAGAATAGGTTGTTGGTGAAGAGGTTGCTCTGGTACCAGTTGCAGCCGATCTCCTTCAACAACCGAAAAAAGAAAAAGAGGTTCTTAGTTCACTTAAGAGAAAGAGTTGGTGTGCGCCAAAAGAGAAGTAAAAACAGGATCCTGTTTTGTTGAGAGAATGACTAGATTTTAATAGTTATATATAGAAGGGTCTCTCTCTAAGAGGCAGCTTCCCAAAGCGCTCTAATCTGTTGTTTGCACTCTCATCGGAATTCCTTATTTCACCTTCCAGTGGGATCTAAGAAACTTTCATTTCACGACAGGCAAGCAAGGAGTGATAGGATGCAAAGGGAGACCCCATCCGAACTGTTTGGTAATGCTTGCTCATCGGGGAAGATGTGATCGCGTGACGGAGAGATCAAAGAATACGTCGTCGGGTATGTATGTCTTGATACCACATAATGGGGTTTTATAATCGAATTTCATGTGCCCGTAGTTATTTCCGGGGTATTGCGTTTTCTACATGATTGATTGACTGACCGGCGGCCGAATCGGGTCGGAGTGTCTGGGCGGTCTGTTGACTATAGGATGCACTCTATGGAGCTCTGTTGGGCGCTGGTGCTTTCTTTATGTATTTGGAAGTCTTCCTAGAAGTAATGCATAGGCAAAGGAATCAATAGCAGAAATCGAAATTGATTCTAGGGTCAACGAAGTAAATTAGTGGTGCTTCTGCTGGCACGGGGTCAACTGAAGAATCAAGATAACTGCTCCTGGCTTTATCTTTGCTTTGTTCCTGTCCTATATGGGTCCCTGGCCCAGGTTCAGTCTTTAGTATCTATCGGCGCGGTCAGTGCGCGTGATGGGAAAAAGCATAGGTCTGCGCCTCAGTCTGGGCGGGTCCGCCTAGTGTTTGTAGCTCCATATGGTTGGCGTCAGCTATAGTCCTATCCAGACCTAGTAAGGTGCTCCGAAGTGCGAGTGGAGTCCCGGCTTGGTCTCTAAGACTAGCTTAGGCCCCCTTCCGTTGACTCTGTTGCTAAAGATAGGGTATTGTGTTGGGCTATTGAAGAATTGCGAGATAGGGAGGAGGCTCTATGGGGCATCAGATCTAGAGCTACTTGGCTTAAAGAAGGTGACCGAAATACTTCCTTTTTCCATGCTCGGGCTTCCCTAGAAGAATAGAATGAAAGGGATTGAAGATACAAATGGGAACTGGTGCACTAAAGTGGATGATATAGAACAGACTTTGGTGAACTACTTCCAAGGGCTTTTTCTCTCATCCGAACCCCCATAGCTTTGATATGGTTCTTGATGCTGTTGATAGGAGGGTTACGGCAGATATTAATGAGAAGCTTACAGGGGCTTTCACTGGAACTGAAACTCTATCTTCTGTTCAACTCTCGGCTTCCTTAACTTACTTTTGAGGTTTCTCTACTTCAGGCTCTTCCGAGGGCCTTTGTTTGACTTAGTTGCTCCGTTCACTTTGGATGGGTGCCGGAGCTGCTACAATTGCTTCCGCGGGAAATGCACCACCAGCTCCTATCTTCTTTACTTACTTCTTCATTCTAGTTCGATTCTTAGGTAGGCGTTCTTTCGATAGCGTATCCTCCTGCCCGCCACGGGTTCTCTCTGCTCGGTTCCATCATTCCTATTATACATCTTCGTCGCATGCTGACTTTCCCACTGACTGAATTGTTTGGGTCTTGTAGCTTGAAGTAAGCTCATGGCTCGCCCCTACTCTCTAAAGCTTGCCACCCCTAGTACTTCTGCCTCATCAAGACAAGAAAAGGGAGCAGGAACCGAACCGTCTTACGACGGAACAAAGAAAAGGCTCCCGGGATCACGAAATACTAATAGGCGATCATTAGAAAGAAAGACAGAAAACAAAAAGAAAGAAAAAACAGAGCGTCTTCTTACTCAGATAAACAGCCAAGAAAGGCTTACATACAATCGAGCTATATAAATAACCTCAGAAAAGATTCCCGATTTCCTCTATGGAGAGAATAATAGAATCTGTCTATACCTCACTCGGTGACTGATAGGTAGGAGATCTCGTATATATCTGGATAGATCACTATAGGGAGTAGTGAGTGTGCATTCATTCGTGTACAAAGGTTTAGGTTATCTAGGTAGTATGGTGGTTCTCAACCCGGTGGGCTTGTCCCTGTTGCTGTTACAAACTCTGTACGTAGTGCTTCCTCTCCAAGCAAACGTAGGCTGAAAAGCCGTAGTGCGCTAGCCGGTCGAGCGAGTGTAAACTTTCTCGTATGGATGATAGAGGTGGTGTGGGAAGTCGATCAAGAAGAGGAACTCCGATAGCGGTATAATACAGGAAATCAATCCATTAAGCTTCTTGCGGGAATA